TCTAACTAAGAATGTAGTACAAGTAATTTTCTCGACATCTCATAGAAGTTGAAAAAAAAGTATAAAAAACCAAAAAAGATCCTGTCCTAATTTTTCCATTTTTCGATCATACATAATTTTCAATAAGAATTTTTTTTTTTACGAACTTGATGTTCTAAATCCGAGAATTTAGAAATTCATTTCGGACAATTGAACCTTCTCGAACTGTTTCTTTTTAAGAACCAAAAAGATTTGCGCCAACATAACAGATGCAAAGAAGAACAAAAGGCCTTGGACACGTAATGGGTCTTGAAGTACTATTTCTGCATCTCCCTGACCAAATCCACCTACATTCGGATTACTCGTTAATGGTTGATCAAGTTTGATCGATTCGCCTTCTGAAACAAGAAGCTCCGGTCCCGGAGGGATAATATCAACCACTTGACGTCCATCCGACGCATTCGCTATGGTTATTTCGTACCCGCCCTTTTCTTTTCGTATAATTTTATTTATTATACCCCCTGCTGTAGCATTATAAACTGTATTATTACTCTTGCTTCCATCGGGATAAATTTGACCCCTTCCCCTGTTACCGCCTACATATATCGGATATTTTAAGAAGTAAACATCTTTCTTAGTAGCAGGGTTCGGGGAAAGAATAGGAAAGGTAATTTCGCTATATTTTTTCCCAGGAACAGGACCTATCACAATAATATTTTTTTTATTGGGTCGATAACTCTGAAAAGAAAGATTGCCTATCTTTTCTTTCATCTCGGGAGAAATACGATCGGGTGGAGCTAATTCAAACCCCTCAGGTAAAATAAGAACAGCCCCTACATTCAAAGCCCCCTTCTTGCCATTGGCAAGAACTTGTTTGAGTTGCATATCATAAGGAATTCGAACAACTGCCTCAAATACAGTATCAGGAAGGACCGCTTGTGGAACCTCAATATCCACGGGCTTATTAGCTAAATGGCAATTGGCACATACAATACGCCCAGTCGCTTCTCGTGCGTTGTCATAACCTTGCTGTGCAAAAACGGGATATGCATTTGAAATGGATGCTCGAGTTATTATATATATCATGAGCGATACGGAAATGGATCGAGTAATCTGTTCTTTTATCCAAGAAAAGCTCTTTCTAGTTTGCATGGTCCAATCTTTGATTCCGAAAATTTCTACAATAAATTAGGTAGGTAGCTAGTCTAGTTCCCTATCCACGATTCTGCTATTTATTTTACTGGAATACTCTTACTGGAATATAGGAGTAACTCCCTGTCTTGGATGAGTAGAAAGAATTCTGAATGCTTTGTTTATGCACAAAGTAACAAACATTCTAATTATAAATTCGAATTTGATTCAGATCAGTAGATTCTTTAGTTTTCTTTTTAGCCTTTTATTGAATGATAAATCACTACAAGTGATGGGGATATACGATTTAAATAAAGGAAGACCCAATATTTCCAAATTGTATCTAGAATGACTGGAATAATTGAAACAAGAACAGGTAGAATTCGATCTTTATGCGGAAATCCAAAATCTTTGTAGATAGGGCCAATCAGGAATTCCCAAACATGGGGCGAATGAAATCCAATAAAGAAATCAGTTAATAAAAGAAGAAAAAAAGCTTTTATTGTGTCGCTTAAATTATGTAGGAATTCCTGAACCCAAGAGTTAATAAGAAGAAGGTATTCTTTACCCAGAATAGAATAACCACTGAGAATAAAGAAACAGATTATATTTGTCGAAAAGTCCAAAATCATATGGATACAATACTCATTGTGCATCTTGATCAATTGAATCGTTTCTTTGTGAATTCCTATACGAAGCTTTTGTGGATGTGTTTCCGGGTATTCCTTTATCATCTCGTCCAACAGGAGAAGCTCCTCTAATTCTAGGAATTTTGCGAGAATATTCTTTTCTTGAATATCATTCAAAAAGGTTTTGGGTTGTTTAGTATCCCACCAATAAGTAATCCAAGATTCTATAAATTTATTAAATGAGAGAGAGATACACCAGGGTAAAATTACTATAGATGCAAGATATAGAAGAGGAAGAAATGCTTTCTTTTTTTTTTTTGCCATTTTTTTTTTATTTGTGATTTGGCTATTAGTCCTTGAATCTTGAAAGAATAGAGAATAAGAGCCCACTTCGAATCGAATGAAGAAATAATAAAAAATCGTGTTTCCAGATATTTCAATTGGTCAAATTGGAAGCAATTCTTTCCTTTCGATGAATACCCGAGGGAGCCGCTTCAATTATTGAATATTCATTATTCTGATTTCGAAACGAAAGAACCCGCCTTCTATCAAATATTTATAAAAAATTTAACCAGCTACCCAGAGCATAAAGAATTTGGGGGACATTTTTTCATTGAAGTTATACGACAGAAAAGTAGGATTTTCCTTTTTTTACTCTCATCTAGGACAGCATTAATTTCGTTCAGTCAAAAGACTTCCATTGGTACACGCAAGAAATAAGCCAATTCAGCAGCTTTTTGTTCAATTTCTCGTGGAGTCAAATTCTCATCAGTGCGAGTCAAGGGAACGACTCCCTGGCCTCTGATTTCCAGGTAAAGGACACGACGAGTAGAAATACCCTCTTTTAGTTCTATTCTGATAGACTGAATATCTTTTATAAGGAATCGGAGGAAGATTCGACGATTTTTTCCAGGGAATCCCCAACGAAAAATACAAACTATTCCTTCTTTTCTATCGAATCGATCATAACCACTACCCACATTCCACGAAATTGTACACCACAAATAGGAGCTAATAAAAAGGCCTGCAATTCCATAGAAAGACATCACAATCCCTTGTGGAAAAAAAATTATTTGCTGAGAGGGAAATAAAGGTATCAAATTCCTACCAAGATAACTGGAAGTTCCAACCAATAGGAATCCTAATGAACCTAAAAAAAGGATAAAGGCCCAGCTGAAATTACTTGTTTTTCGAGATCCTCTTAGAAGTTCTACCCATATACGTTCTGATCGCCAATTCATACTAGATCTAGTTGCATTTTGAATTTGACTTGAGAGAATAACCCAAACGATTTTGACTTTATTTACTTTTTTTTTCCGAAGTAACTTTCATCAACTAGCACTACTCTGATGCGAACCTTTAGGGGTAATTCATGAAATTAGTTAGATCCAAAAAAAGACCATCCATTTGATATGACCCTACCATAGATATCTACATAGATATAGATAGATTGACTTTCTATTTCAAAGAACCTCCCATCTACTTATTTGAAAATCGCTAGAATTCGTTTATCCCTATATTATGTTTCCGTTGGAAACAATCATGTATTATCGCATTTCCGCCAAATAGATATCTGTGTTGTGATTCAAATCTAAGTCTTGAAAAAATTAGATTTGGTCCCGACGGATTTCAAAAATCTTGTTTTTTTGAACATGAAGAAATAAGGAAGCCATTGCAATTGCCGGAAATACTAGGCCTACTAAAGGAACAAAAATAGAAGGAAAGTTTATATCTGTCATAGAAAGGGTACCTCGATTTACTATTTGTACCTTTTTGTTAGATTTTTTTTTTATAAAAATATCTTAATTAATTAGAATTATAATTCTATCTAATTATACTAATTCTATTTAAGTGAGTATATGATAAGTGAAAGAAAAAAAATGTAGAACTAACTAAATGAATCGGTTTTATACATATAGTATATGATAATCGAATTTATTATTCTTCATCTTTTCTTCTTTCATTCCTTTCTTCTAATTGAATAAATGGAAAGAAGACCTCTGAAAAGAGGTCTTCTTTCCATTTATTCAATTAGTATGTCACCAAACAAACGCCAATTCTTCTGATTTTGACTTTGATTCCGAATTTAGATTCAAAGGAAGGAAAGAGTGGAGTTTCAATAACTTACTTAGAACAGCTTTTAATTCATTACGCGGTACAATTGAATCCAATAAACCCTTATCGAATAAATGTTCAGTTTCTTGTGCACCTTCAGGTACTGTCGTATGAAATAATTCTTCAATTACTCTTTTACCTGCAAATGCAATGTAGGCCTTGGGTTCGGCAATAATTATATCCCCCAACATACCAAAACTAGCGGTCACCCCACCGGTAGTAGGAGATGTAAGGATTGATACATAGAATAACTTTTTTTTTGATTGATACTCATATAAAGCAGCAGATATTTTAGCCATTTGCATTAGGCTCAAACATCCTTCTTGCATACGCGCACCTCCGGAAGCGCATACTAAAATAAGTGGTAGAAATTCTTTGGTAGCATACTCAATCAATCTAGTTATTTTTTCCCCTACAACACATCCCATACTACCCCCTATAAACTCAAAATCCATAACGCCCATTGCTACAGGAATACCGTTTAGTCGACCTATACCTGTTTGAATAGCGTCAGTTAACCCGGTTTCTCTTTGATAAGAATCGATATACTCTTTAAAAGGTTTTTCTTCTTCTCCTTCTTCCGCTTCCGAAGTCAAACCCAACTCAAAATCAAAATCAAAATCGATTTCCGGAGGCAATTTCATTTCCGAAGGAATGTTCTTTTTTGCTTCCGCAGCTTCTTCAAATCGCTCTTCTTCAAATCGCTCTTCTTCAAATCGCTCTTCTTCAAAGGTATCTTTATTTTCCGAACAAAATTCAAAGGGATCCTTATTTTCCGAATCAAATGCCATGGGATTTAAAATCATGTCTTCATCCATCGGATCCCAAGTATCTAGATCAATCGGAAGATCAATTCTATCCGAACTATTCATTTTTACATAGTGTCCACAATATTCACAAATATAAAATTTCGACATAAATAATCTCTTATAATTAAGTTTATAACAATTCTCGCATTGAACCCATAGATGTTGATATTTTGCAGGTCCTTGATTATTATTATTAGAATCTTCCTCTTCGCCGCCTAGAGAACTTTCATCATCTGAAGCACTTTCTTCAGGCCAAAAACCTTTGTTGCCTAGAGCAATTTCTTCGGCTAGAGCAATTTCTTCGCCTGAAGAACTTCCGTCGCCGGAAGGGCGTAAAGGAATTCCGGCTCCTGCAGCATTTCCGTCGTCGTTGTCGTCTATTAAGAAATTCATAATTTGAGCGACAAATTCTAGAGTGTGGAATTCCTTTCTCTTTCTCCCCTTCTTAGCAACAGGACCTAACCCCACGTCCATTTCTACGGAAACGTCAAAACCTAACTTAGAATCAAAAAATTGAGTAAGGCGCTTCTTTGTGTACGCTTTGCCAGGCCCATCCGAAGAATCACAAATAACAGTGTCATCTTCGAAAATCATAAAACTTTGCGTTTTCAGATCAAAACACAAATATAAGGGAGGAACCTTCCCCTCTTTCTGGATAAGCTCAATCGTAATAGCAACATTATTCAAAATAGACTGAAAAGATTCGACGTGCAACTCTTTGTTAGGAACCAAATTACCCGAACTGTCTAGTTTAGCCGAATAGCTGGACAGACACGTTTTAAATATCAGTTTCATTTTGAAACCCTCCTTGAATTGACTGTTATTTCCGTGATTAAAGTCAATCCTAACATATTAAGTTAGTGATTGAGATCAACCCCAAGAAACAAAATGATATGGAACTAAAATCCAAATCAAAAAACTATATATACATCTCTTAGATGCAAAAGTAATTAAGATGTAAGTAGTTACTTGTTATCCACTTGTTGACTTGTTATCCACTTGTGGTTTTTTCTTTTTTTTATTTAGAACAACAAGAGTAACTCTTAACACTATAAGAAGAAAAAGTCGTATCAGTGCAAATATGATTGTTGTTTTTGACAACATTTTAAAACCTCCTTTTTTTTGTATTTCTATTTCTTTCATTATAAGACGAAATTCTTTCAAAATTTCCACTCTCTCCAAAATATCAGAAAATTATAATAAGACGAAATTCTTTTAAAATTCCCACTCTCTCCAAAATATCAGAAAAAGTTCCTGTAGGTTGAGCCCCTCTTTCAAGAAAATGGAGAATAGCAGAAACATTTATAGATATTCTTTGGGACCGAACATCTATAGCAAGGATTTGATAGACGGTGTATTGGGATAGATTAGATGAATAACCCCCCCTAGATAGAAACGTATAGGAAGTTTTCTCCTCGTACGGCTCGAGAAAAAAATGATTCGAGGCTTTTTATAAATACATTAAAATATAATAGAAAAACTCATTTTTATTCCTAACTCACGTTTCAATCAAATAGCTCAAAAGAATATCAATCCTTTTTGGGGCCTTTCCCTTTATTGAGTGGTCCTTCATACCCCTTTTTTGTCTCATTTGGAATCAATTTGAATTCTTCAGCCTGATTCAGTTGCAATTATTGAGACAATTGGAAGAAAAGGTGTTTCCTTGTTCCGAAATCCTTTTTCTTCCTACGAATCCTTAGGTTTAGACATTACTTCGTTGATCCGTAATCCTTTCAAAAAAGCAGCAACATGCTTTTTTATGATTTATCTGTCAAAGATATAATTACGAAGTTGTTCTAACTTTTTTGATGGATATAAACCATAACCATAGATCATATTATTTATTTAGAGTTTTTGTATTTAAAAAACCCATTTATATGATAATACCTATTTAAAATTTCTTGATTATTATTTTCCTTGTTTCTCTTTTTTATTGTCTTTTTTTTTGGTTTTTTTTAACTTTTTATCTACTAACTACTAGAATTATGAATTATCTACTAACTACTAGAATTATGAAAAAAGACCCACCCACTTAAAGCTTCCTAAAGACCCACCCCCACCCACTTAAAGCTTCCTGAAGCTTTAAGTTTAAGAACGACCAGATGTTCTGATGTAATAACTAGAACATCTGGTCCTGGGACGGAAGGATTCGAACCTCCGACTATCGGGACCAAAACCCGATGCCTTACCACTTGGCCACGCCCCAGTTAGATTTCGATTTGAGACTCCTAAATATATTATATGAAGTTTTGGATTATTTGGCAAGTCCAGTCCACAGGTTAGATTTCGATTTGAGACTCCTAAATATATTATATGAGGTTTTGGATTATTTGGCAAGTCCAGTCCAAATATATAGAAATCTAGATATATTTATTAAGATAGATTGATTAGGTTGTGTTTTTAAGATTTTGACACGTGTAGAAATTCAATTAAACTAAATTTATTGATAATTACATATAATTCTATTAAGATATTGTATGAAAGTTGATTTTCTTCTATTCTCAAAATAGAAGGCATTTTGATTGAGTTTGATTCAATTTTAATAAGTAAAAAAAAAGGATTTTTTGTTTACCTTGCTTTATTAATTTTTCTCTTCTACCAATAACTCAATCAAAATGCAATTATCTCAAATAAAGAAAAAAATGTCTATTATGCTTAATATCTTTAGTTTGATCTGTCTTAATTCTGCCCTTTATTCGAGTAGTTTTTTATTCGTCAAATTGCCGGAGGCCTACGCCTTTTTGAGTCCAATCGTAGATTTTATGCCAGTCATACCTGTGCTCTTTTTTCTCTTAGCTTTTGTTTGGCAAGCTGCTGTAAGTTTTCGATGAGATCTT